CTGGGGTTTATTACTCATTTTTGTACTTGCTGTTTTATTTTCAAATTATTTCTTCAATTAATAGAAGAAAAGGGAATATATATATTAGGAATTCTCTTATCCCATTCGGAAGGATATTATTTCATAATTATCTATGACTGTTTAGGTCTCTAGCATGACTGACTACTTGATCAAATGTGGAGGAAAGTGGGATAAATGGCCGATACTACTGGAAGGATTCCTCTTTGGATAATAGGTACTGTAACAGGTATTGTCGTGATCGGTTTAGTTGGTATTTTCTTTTATGGTTCATATTCCGGATTGGGATCATCCCTGTAATAATAGGATGAATTAAGTTTTCGAAATGAAAGCATAAGAACTCAACGGGGATCCACTCTTTCTTTGATGAATTCGAGAGGGTCCCGTTGAGTTCTTCCTAATCAGAATCTTTTTGTAAGGGATTCAATAGATAACTTTTTGGTATGTTTCAAAAAACTCCATTTTTTTTTAGAATGTTTTTGAAAAATCAACTTCATTAATTCGTTCAAAACATTTTTTGATTTTGGATAATATCTGTCGATACTTTTGCTTTAAAGTTGAACGAAAAGTAAAAGAAAAAAGAAATCACTTGATTTAATTCTTCTGGGTGGCGCAATAATATTGTATTCTACCAATTTTATTTTGCAAGAATTATTAATTCTATAATATATTTTCTAGCGGTCAAATATTCGGTAGAACCGAACCTTTTTGATACTATACTAACGGAATCTTACTCTAAATAGATTTTATTCTGTAATAATATAGAATTCTTATTTAATTTTTTTTTTTAAGTTAATTAAGGAAGTTTATTTAGTGAATTCAATTGTGAATGAAATTCGCGCTCTTTTTTGTTTGTCCATTATTTCACTACGTATCTATTTCGATATAAACAATTAAGGAATGGGACTCTAGGAAAAGACAAATTATCCATCCTAGAATCCTGTTTTCCCTATTTCTACTTTACTTAATATAATATTCTCTGCCTATTTTTTTTTAGGTTTAGTATCGAGTGAAATTTAATTCTATTCCAATAGAAAAGGATTAATATATTTCTATTCTAGCTCATTGAAATGTGAAAACAGCGACATAATCATATGTTCGAATTAATTGTAGAGTTGAAAAAAAAGACAAGAACCAAAGTAAAATACTCTTCTTCACAATATACATACTATGACTGACTAGTTCTACGGTACAAGGAATTCTTTAAATAGAGGAGAAAAAAACTAGAAAAACCAAAGGGTCTTTCCATAATTTATCAACAAAAATTTAGTTCTTTATTACCAGCTTAATATGTTGATAAATCCACATACCTAAAAATTCATTTCGGACAATTGAACCTTTTCAAATTGTTTCTTTTTAAGAACCAAAAAGATTTGTGCCAAAATAATAGATGCCAAGAAGAACAACAGACCTTGTACACGTAACGGATCTTGAAGCACTATTTCTGCATCCCCCTGACCAAATCCACCCACATTAGGATTACTCGTTAATGGTTGATCAAGTTTGATAGATTCACCCTCTGAAACAAGAAGTTCTGGTCCTGGCGGTATAATATCAATCACTTCACGTCCATCCGATGCATCCACTATCGTTATTTCGTATCCACCTTTTTCTTTTCGTATAATTTTATTTACTATACCTGTTGCTGTAGCATTATAAACATTATTATTACTCTTGCTCCCGTCGGGATAAATCTGACCCCTTCCCCTATTCCCGCCTACGTATATAGGATATTTTAAGAAGTGAACATCTCTCTTAGTAGCGGGATCTGGAGAAAGAATAGGAAAGGTAATTTCACTATATTTCTTCCCAGGAACGGGGCCTACCACAAGAATATTTTTTTTTGTGGGACGATAGCTTTGAAAAGACAAATTCCCCATCTTTTCTTTAATCTCGGGCGAAATACGATCAGGAGGGGCCAATTCAAAACCCTCTGGTAAAATAAGAACAGCACCTACATTCAAACCCCCTTTTTTACCATTAGCAAGAACTTGTTTAACTTGCATATCATAAGGAATTCGAACAACTGCTTCAAATACAGTATCGGGAAGTACCGCTTGTGGAACCTCAATATCTACAGGCTTATTAGCTAAATGGCAATTAGCACATACAATCCGCCCGGTAGCTTCTCTCGGATTTTCATAACCCTGTTGAGCAAAAATGGGATATGCATTTGAAATGGGTGCTCGAGTTATTATATATATCATGAGCAATACGGAAATGGATCGGGTAATCTCTTCCTTTATCCAAGAAAAAGCATTTCTAGTTTGCATGGTCCAATCATTCATCCTGAAAATTTCTACAATAAGATTAGGTAGGTTACTGGCATAGTTCCCTATCCATTATTCTGCTATTTACTCAAATGATTTTCCTAGAATATAGGAAGAATACGAGTAGAACGAAAAAGAATAAGTCAATTTTTTAATGTTTAGCTTTTAGATACAAAAAAAACAAATTTTATAATTGGATCGGTAGATCGTTTTTTCAGTCATTCATTGAATGATAAATCACTACAAGTGACGGAGATACACGATTTAAATAACGGAAAATCCAGTATTTTAAAATTGTATCTAAAATGACTGGAAAAGTGGAAACAAGACCAGATATAATTTGATCATTCTGAGTAAATCCAAAATCTTTATAGACAGACCCAATCATTAGTTCCCAACCATGAGTTGAATGGAATCCTATACATAAATCAGTTAATAAAAGGATAGAAAAAGCTTTTATTGTATCACTTAAGTTATATAGAAATTCTTGAACCCAAGAGTTAAGAATAATGAGTTCTTGATTACCCCTAATAGAATAACCACTTAGAATAAGGAAACATATTATATTTGTACAGAAATGCAAAATCGTATGGATACGGTCTTGGTTGTTCGTCTCGATCAATTGGATGGTTTCTTTGTAGATTTCCATACGAAGATTTTGTAAATGTGTTTCCGGGTATTCCTTTAGCATTTCATCCAAGAGGAACAGTTCCTCGAACTCTATAAATTTCTTTAAAATCGTTTTTTCTTGAATAATATTCAAGAAAATTTCGGATTGTTTCGTATTCCACCAATTAGTAATCCAAGATTCCAGACTTTTCTTAAATGTAAAAGAGATGCACCAGGGCAAAAAGACTATAGATGTAAGACATAGAAGGGGAATGAATGCTTTCTTTTTTGCCATTTTTCGTCTTTAATGAACTCAGTTTCATCTCATTTGTCAACTATATAGAATAATAATTTCTCTATCAAGCATAAGTTCTATTACAAGTAAATACAAGTAATAGAGCCTTATCAATTTCTAATTTTTTTAATCTAAATTGAGAATCGATTCTCGCTTTTTTTATTTGTAATTCGGAAGTTTGTTTTTTCCTTAAATTTGGAAATAAAGAATACAAAATAATACAGAAATAAAAAAATAAATGCTTTCTTAGAGAAAGCATTTATTTTTTTGATACAACGATTTCCATTGGTAGACTCAAGAATATGGAACGATTTCCATTGGTACACTCAAGAATCTGGACAAGTCCCAAGCTTTTTGTATAACGTTGCGTGGAGTCCTATCATAATAATCATCAACAGGAGTCAAAGGAATGGTCCCTTGTTCTCTTGTTTGCATATAAAGGACACCACTACTGAGTTCTGGGTTAGGGTTAGCTTGTAGTATGAGGGACTGAATATCTTCCATACGAACTCGGAGAAAAATACGACGATATGTTCCAGGAAATCCGTAACGAAAAAAACACACCATTTTATTTTTTTTATCGAAAAAATTATAACCACTCCCCACATTCCAAAAAATTAGAAGCCACCAATGTAAACTTAGAAAGAGACCTGCGATTCCATAGAAAGTCAGGGTGACCCCTTGTGGCAAAAAAGGAACTACAAATTCAGATGAAATCAAAGAGAAAAAATGTCTACCATAATAACTGGAAACTGAAATATATAACACCCCTAATGAACCTAAAAGAGTGAAAGAAGCCCAGAAGAAATTGATTGGTTTTCGGGACCCCGGTACAATGTCAAGCCATGCGTCTTGTGAACGACAACAATGTTTTTCTGATCCCCAACTAATGAATTTTGGAACATTAACCAATAAAGCAGACATTACAATTAAGACAAGGCCCACTAAAAACACATAAACGTTTATCATAAAATGGGTACCTCAATTTCATATTTGTACCTGTTTTTTTTTTTTTTATTGTTATATTAAGATTTTTGTTGTTATATTAAATCCTACTTATCTTATTAAGGTAATATTCATAATAGTACTTTTGCCCATATCTAAAAAATCTTGTTTTTTTGAACATGAAGAAATAAAGAAGCCATTGCAACTGCCGGAAATACTAGGCCCACTAAAGGAACAAAAAGGGAAGGTAAGTTTATCATAAAATGGGGTACCTCTATTTCGTATTTGTACCTGTTATGTTATTTTTTGTTGATTGTTATATTAATATATATTTTTATTTTTCTTATATTAAAGATAGTCTATAATCACTAGAATTCATATAGACTTATACTAAGTATATCTAAATGAATAGAGATGAATAGATAGATATATCTATTATATACGGAGTATACATAATTAAGTATATAATATAATAAATCCATAATCAAAGAAAAAAATAAATAAGATTTATTAAGAATCAAAAGGAAAAATCTAAAAAATCTAAAAAATCTAAAAAGAATAAATGTTTTATTAAAGATAAAGAGTGTAGAACGAAATAACTGGATTTATTTTGCCCTCTATTTCTACAAAAAACATGTGTATGATAATAAAAGTTATTATTATATTATTCTTAGTATTTTTCTATTCTTATCTTATTACTGTGTATTCTAATTTGATTTTTGTATAATAATAATTTATTATAATTATACAAAAATCAAATTAGAGTCTTAATTATTTTTCAGTTTGAGTCAAAGGAAAGAAACCATGGAAATGAAATAACTCACTTAAAACCTCTTTTAAAGAATTACGTGGTACGATTGAATCAAATAAGCCCTTTTCGAATAAAAATTCAGCCGATTGTGAACCTTCGGGCACTTCCACATTCAACGTTTGTTCAATTACTCTTTTACCTGCAAATGCTATATAAGCATCGGGTTCAACAATAATGATATCCCCCAACATTCCAAAACTAGCTGTTACCCCACCAGTAGTAGGAGATGTAAGTATGGTTACATAGAATAACTTTTCATTGATTTGATAATTATATAAAGCACAAGAAATTTTAGCCATTTGCATTAAACTCAAACTTCCTTCTTGCATACGCGCTCCTCCAGACGCACATACTATAATAAGAGGTAAACGTTGATTGGTAGCATATTCGATCAACCGAGTGATTTTCTCACCCACTACGGATCCCATACTACCCCCCATAAACTCAAAATCCATAATACCAATTGCTACAGGAATACCATTTACTTGCCCCGTCCCCGTTTGAATCGCCTCCAGTAATCCTGTACTATCTTGATAAGAATCCAGACGATTTGGATAATCATCATTCTCAGAACTTTCCTCTTCCCAGTCGCTGTCGCTTTCAGAAATATCAAGAGTAGTTCCAGAAGAATCACGACTGTTTTCGCAAGATTGAAGACTATTCTCCCAAGAATCCAGACTATTGTCTGACAAACTAATTCTATTTTCATAAGGTTCGTCGTCGTAACTATTTTCGGAAGAACTATTCCTATTTTCATAAGAAGTATTTGGATAAGACTCATTTTCACAACAGTCAAGAATATTTTCCAAAGGTTCGTCTTCCGAATTAAATTGAATTTCCGAATTAAAATCCTTTTCCGAATTAAAATCAATCGGATCCAATTCTTGATCCAAAGGTTCGTCTTGCAAAGTAACTTCAAGTCCCGAATTAAAAGCGATATCGTCCACAGCGTAAACGTCGTTATGTAACGATCCGGGTCCTGAATTCCCATCCATAGTAAAATCCCTCCGATCCCTATTTTTATCAAATTCGTCTTCGTCATGGAATTTTGCCTCCTCCATATGTTTATTAAATGATTTTTTTTTTGATTTTTTTTTAAATTCTTTATCCAATTCTTGATCCAAAGGTTCGTCTTCCGAATTAAAATCAATGGGATCCAATTCTTGATCCAAAGGTTCGTCTTCCGAATTAAAATCAATGGGATCCACAGAGAACATGTCTTCATCCATAGGATTCCAAGTACCTGGATCAATCAAAAGTTCGATTCGATCTGAACTGCTCATTTTCAAATGACATCCACAGTATTCACAAATATTCATTTTTGATTTAAAAAATCTCTTATAATTGACACCATAACAATTGTCGCAGCCAACCCACAAATGCGAAAAATCTTTTGTATGATTTGTGATTATACTAGTACTCTCGATTTCACTACAATTTTGGACCTTTTCACAACCACTATCATCTTTCCTCTGAGGTCGATCATCTTCACTGTGAGGTCTATCATCTTCACTGTGAGGTCGATCATCTAAACTGGAACTAGTAATGTAACTATCATCTAAACTGGAACTAGTAATGTAACTATCATCTAAAATGTAACTAGTAATGTAACTATCATCTAAACTGGAACTATCAATAGAGACTTCAGAACAAAGATAACCTTCAATCCAACTATTAATGATATTATTCCAATTATATGTAGAATTCTCATTATTGTTTTTCGAACTATGAATAGTATTATCCATATCATTTAAAATAGATGGGTCTTCGTTTACACTGTTATTTTCAATAGGACCAAAACTGTCTATTGATTTACTTAAACCACACCTGCATTCTAAATCCCTATTAAACATCTTAAACATCATTGAATTGAACCACCGTTTTTCCATAGAGCCCTCCTATTTACATGAAAATATAATATATGAATAGTAATTTAAGTTTTAAGTATATCAGTAATAATACTGAGCGAGTAAGTATTTTTTAAATACTTTATAAGTATTTTTAATCTATAAATTCAATTCCCTGTTATTATTATTAATTTATTAACTTATTATCTAAGTTATTAACAGCTTTTAACATTAAGTTGAAAATAGTGAAATGCTAAATTAGGAATGCTAAATTAGATATGAATAGCACAAGAGAGCGGGGGGATAAAAGAGAAACAGAGTTCTATAAATGTATTATAGAAGTTATCCACACCCTCTTTATTTTCATTAATTCAATTTCGTTTGTTGATTAGGGCAAAGTTCCATAAAACCACCCGCCTTTTTTTAAATATCCTGACTAGTTCCTGTAAGTTGAGCACCTTGTTCAAAGAAATTAAAAATAACAGGAATATAAAAATAGGTTCTTTATTTTATCAACAAAAAAAAAAAACACTTTCCGGAAGTTTCTTCCCTCTCTTCGGGATCAAACATCAATTTCAACGATTCGATAAACGGATCATTGGGATACATATAGATGAACAATATATCCCCTAGAAACGTATAAGAAGTTTTTTTTGATACGACTCTCAATCAAATTCAAAATTCTGTCTTTAATTATGATGTTAAATAGATCAATCAAATCGTTAAATCAATGCTTTACGTTTTTTTCTTAATTCTTTCTGAAAAATAAAAAAATAACTATTTTTATTCGCAACCTCATACCTAATTTTTGATAACTTTAAAATAACTCAAATGAAAAAAGAGCTTTTAGAGCCTTTAAGGTTTTTTTTATGGAGCGTTTTATTCTTTCTTTTCTTCTTGCGAATCTAGTGTTTTTCTTCATTCTAATACAATTAATTGTTCAGACAATTTTTAAATAGTATTTACTTGTTCCAAGATCCTTTAAATTATTTGTGAATCATAACATTACGTAGGGGATCTTTAATCCTCTCAAAAATGGAAGCAACATAACCTTTTTGTTCGTTTCTTTTAAAAAAAAATATAAGACGGGTGATTTCCTCACTTTTGATCCATTTAGCAATTCAAATAAATTTTTTTTTTATTTAGTTATTTATTTATCATATCGTTACATTTATCATATCGTTACATTTATCATATCGTTACACTTATCATATCGTTACATTTATCATATCGTTACACTTATCATATCGTTAATAGATATGATCTGGGACGGGAGGATTCGAACCTCCGAATAACGGGACCAAAACCCGTTGCCTTACCACTTGGCGACGCCCCATTTTTGATTCCACAATAATAAATACTATTATAATAATAAATACTATTATAATAATAAATACTATTATGGGTTGTTCGTCAATTCCAGTTCTAAATTTATTCTATAGAATAAATTAAATTGTTACTAGAATTTGGATATGCATAAATATCGAATTAAACTGAATTTATTGATCATTACATAGAATTCAATTAAGATATTGTATGAATATATGATTTCTTCTATTTTTGATTTTAGAATGAAACTGTTTTGAACTGGATAAGTTCAAATGAAAAAGGGATTGGGGGTATGATCTTAGTTGATTCATTTTTTTAGTTTTTTTACTGACTTTAGTAATATTCCTATCTATAAATATCAATTCAATAGTTGACTTATTTATATAGTTGACTTATTTATATTCCATTATTTTCCATTTTTTCTTTTCAAATTATTTCTTTTCTTTTTCTATATTTTTCTATATATATTTATAAATCAAAAGAGTATAATAAATAAAAATGATAATAATAAATCAAATTATATATATAATAAATCATATCATATATATAATAATAACATAATATAAAAAAATACAATAAAAATGAGAATTCAAAAAAAGCAAAAATACAATTTATTTTCTTAAAGAACAACATTTTTGTTATGCTTAATATCTTTAGCTTGGTCTGTATTTGTATTGACTCTGCCCTTTATTCAAGTAGTTTTTTCTTGGCAAAATTACCTGAAGCCTACGCTTTTTTGAATCCAATTGTAGATTTTATGCCAGTAATACCCTTATTATTTTTTCTCTTAGCTTTTGTTTGGCAAGCTGCTGTAAGTTTTAGATAAGATCTTTAATTTGAATAATGTCCGAAAAAAATGAAGAATTTATTCGAAAATAAAAATGATAACATTTTTAAAGATCAGATAAGTTTTACAGCGTGAATCCTTGATTCCAAATATTAACATTTTTGGATAGACAATAAAAATCTGGACCATCTCATCATTTCTGTTTTTTCCATTAAAAAATGAAAATTCTATTATTCGATTGGAGTCCACCACCAATACCTAGATCTTGATTGTGGATATGAAAAAAATTTTGGTAACATAAAGACTCAATTCTTACTACAAATAAATTTCCTAAGTTTTTTTTTTTTGAAATTACTTCATTTCTTATAAACTTAGTATCAAAGGAAACATAATATGAAATAGAAGAGAATCTATTCTCTTTCTCTGTCTTTTTTTTTAATTATCTTGGAGATTTTGTAATGCTTACTCTAAAACTATTTGTTTACACGATAGTGATATTCTTTGTTTCTCTTTTCATCTTCGGATTCCTATCTAATGATCCAGGACGTAATCCTGGACGTGAAGAATAAGAAAATCTTTTTTGTTTTGCTTACTTGTGCTGGATTTTGAAATCTTTTTTGTTTTTTTATCTATTTTACATCTTTAAGTAGTAAAAAAAATTAAACAAAAAGGGAAGAAAAAAAACAAAAAAGAAACTCCATAATTTAAAAAGAAAAAAATACCAAATCATCAATAAACGGAAAGAGAGGGATTCGAACCCTCGGTACAAAAATTCGTACAACGGATTAGCAATCCGCCGCTTTAGTCCACTCAGCCATCTCTCCCCAATTCAAAAAAAAGAATTATTATGCTTATGATACATCGCATAAACAAAAAGAACAAAAAGAAAAGTAGGGCTCGAAAAAAGCCTTCTTTATATCTTATTTGATATTGATTGATAGTCATTTGATATATCTTATATGTCTTTTTTTTTTTTCTATTTATTATATTTTATTATATATAAATAAAGAGAGAATTATTGATTTTATTTTTTATACCTTCAGCAAAAAGAAAATCCAAAAATAAGATTCGCCCCCTTTTCTAAATTTC